ATGCAACGATGATTTTTCTCTACAAATCATAAAGATATTGGTACTTTATATTTTATCTTCGGAGCTTGAGCAGGTATAGTCGGGACATCCTTAAGATTAATTATTCGAGCTGAGTTAAGACAACCAGGTAGATTAATTGGTAATGATCAAATTTATAATGTTATTGTTACTGCCCATGCCTTTGTTATAATTTTCTTTATAGTTATACCTATTATAATTGGAGGATTTGGTAACTGACTCGTACCTTTAATACTAGGTGCCCCAGATATAGCATTCCCACGAATGAATAATATAAGATTTTGACTTTTACCACCTTCTTTATCACTTCTTCTCACAAGGAGAATAGTTGAAAGAGGGGTAGGAACTGGGTGGACAGTTTATCCTCCGTTAGCAGCAGCGATTGCTCATGCAGGAGCATCTGTAGATTTAGCTATTTTCTCCTTACATCTAGCTGGGGTTTCTTCCATTTTAGGAGCAGTAAACTTTATAACAACCGTTATTAATATACGATCTTACGGTATAACAATAGACCAAATGCCACTATTCGTTTGAGCTGTATTTATTACAGCTATTCTTCTTCTTCTCTCCCTACCAGTCTTAGCCGGAGCCATTACAATACTCCTAACTGATCGAAATCTTAATACATCTTTCTTCGACCCAGCAGGAGGAGGAGATCCAATTCTTTATCAGCATTTATTTTGGTTCTTTGGTCACCCAGAAGTATATATTTTAATTCTCCCTGCATTTGGTATAATTTCTCATATTGTAAGTCAAGAATCAGGTAAAAAAGAATCCTTTGGTACTTTAGGAATAATTTATGCTATATTAACTATTGGTATCCTAGGTTTTATTGTCTGAGCCCACCATATGTTTACTGTAGGAATAGACGTCGATACTCGAGCATATTTTACATCAGCCACTATAATTATTGCAATTCCAACTGGGATTAAAATTTTCAGATGGTTAAGAACTCTTCATGGGACTCAAATTAATTACTCCCCATCACTTCTATGGGCCCTTGGATTTATTTTTTTATTTACAATTGGAGGGCTAACAGGAGTAGTTCTAGCCAACTCTTCTATTGACGTTATTCTTCATGATACATACTATATTGTAGCACATTTTCACTATGTCTTATCTATAGGAGCTGTATTCGGTATTTTCGCAGGTATTGCTCATTGATTTTCTCTCTTTACTGGATTCTCATTAAACCCTAAATGAATAAAAATTCACTTCTTTACAACATTCGTAGGAGTAAATTTAACTTTCTTTCCCCAACATTTTCTAGGTCTAAATGGTATACCACGACGTTACTCTGATTATCCAGATGCCTACGCAACTTGAAACATTATCTCTTCAATAGGATCAATAATTTCATTTATTGCAGTATTAGGATTTTTACTTATTATTTGAGAAGCTCTAACCGCAAACCGACTTGTTATCTTCTCCCCACACTTACCATCTTCAATTGAATGAAAACATCCATATCCACCAGCAGACCATTCATTCATAGAAATTCCTCTTATTTCTAACTTCTAAAATGGCAGATAGATGTATAGGATTTAAGCTCCTAAAAGGAAGATTTTTTTCTTCTTTTAGAAACAAATGGCAACATGAGCATCATTAAGTCTCCAAGATAGTACTTCTCCAATTATAGAACAAATAATTTTCTTTCATGACCATGTTATATTAGTTTTAATCTCAATCCTATCTTTTGTAGGATATTTAATATTAACACTATTTTCAAATTCGTTTATTAATCGTTATATACTCGAGAACCAACCTATTGAAATTATTTGAACTTCAATTCCAGCTGTAATTTTAATTTTTATTGCCCTCCCATCTTTACGACTTTTATATCTTTTAGATGAAGTTAACAACGCCTCACTAACACTTAAAACAGTTGGCCATCAATGATATTGAAGGTATGAATATTCAGATTTTTTACAAGTAGAATTTGATTCTTACATGATTCCATCTAATGAGCTAGAAAATTCTGGATTTCGTTTATTAGATGTAGATAACCGAACTGTTCTTCCAATAAATACACAAACTCGAGTTCTAGTTACAGCTGCTGATGTAATTCATTCATGAACAGTGCCTACCCTTGGAATTAAAGCTGATGCTACTCCAGGACGATTAAATCAAGTAAGATTTTTAATCACACGACCAGGTCTATTTTATGGCCAATGTTCAGAAATTTGTGGCGTTAATCATAGTTTTATACCTATTGTAATTGAAAGAACTTCTATTGATTCGTTTTTAAATTGAATTTCTCTATCAACTGAAAGCTCACCCGATGACTGAAAGTAAGTATAGATCTTTTAAATCTATTATAGTAATTTCACGCTTACTTCTGGTGAAGAAATTAGTTAAATAATAATATTTGTTTGTCAAACAAAAGTAATCTAATAGATATTTCTTAATGCCTCAAATAGCACCTTTATACTGACTTTACTTATTTTTCTTTTTTCTTCTTATATTAAGTTTATTCTTAGTATTAACTTTTTTTATTAAACCATTCGATGTAAAGTCATCTACTTTACACACAAAACTTTTACATCATAAGCACTGAAAATTATAATAAACTTATTCTCTATTTTTGAACCTTCTTCAAGAATTTTTAACCTTTCTATAAATTGAATTTCAACCTCCTTAGGACTTATATTTTTACCTTATTTATACTGAGCCTCACCTTCACGTTGACTATTATTATGAAGAAAAATTATTCAAACTCTTCATAAAGAATTCCGCGCTTTACTTCAACCATCCCATTTTGGATCAACTATTTTATTTGTAGCCTTATTTAGGCTAATTATATTTAACAATTTTTTAGGATTACTACCCTACGTGTTTACTAGATCAAGGCATATAGCAATAAATTTATCTCTATCATTACCACTTTGATTAACTATTATATTGTATGGTTGAATTCAGCACACTAAACATATATTTGCTCATTTAGTTCCCCAAGGAACTCCATTTCTTCTTATACCATTTATAGTTTTAATTGAAACAATTAGAAATATTATTCGTCCTGGAACATTAGCCGTTCGTCTTACTGCTAATATAATTGCAGGTCACCTCCTTTTAACTCTTTTAGGAAATAACGGCCCATCACTTTCTTTATCAATTTTAACCTTTTTGATTATTGCACAAATTCTTTTATTAATCCTAGAAGCTGCGGTAGCAATTATTCAATCTTATGTATTTGCAGTTCTTAGAACACTATACACAAGAGAAATTAACTAATGACATCATCTCATGGATTTCACCCGTATCACTTAGTAGACATAAGGCCCTGACCTTTAACCGGATCAATCAGTGCTATAATATTAACAACTGGTTTAGTTAAATGATTTCACCAATACAATATAAATCTTTTATTACTAAGATTCTTATCTATTATTTTAACCATAATTCAATGATGACGAGATATTACACGAGAAGGAACTTACCAAGGACTTCACACTTCTGTAGTTATGAAAGGGCTTCGATGAGGTATAATCTTTTTTATTCTTTCAGAAGTGTTATTTTTTTTCTCATTTTTCTGAGCTTTTTTTCATAGAAGATTATCCCCAACAGTAGAAATTGGAATAAATTGGCCCCCATTAGGTATTCAACCCTTTAACCCCTTCCAAATTCCTCTTTTAAATACTACTATTCTCTTATCTTCAGGTGCCACAGTTACATGAGCTCATCATGCTATTATAGAAGCAAACCATTCACAAGCTATTCAAAGACTTGGACTAACCATTATTTTAGGATTTTACTTTACCCTTCTTCAAGCTTATGAATATATTGAAGCTTCTTTTTCTATTGCTGACTCCGTCTTTGGCTCTGCTTTTTTTGTAGCAACAGGTTTTCATGGACTCCATGTTATTATTGGGACCTCATTTTTATTCATTTGTTTTTTACGTTTATATAATTGTCACTTCTCATCTAACCACCACTTAGGATTTGAAGCTGCTGCTTGATATTGACATTTTGTAGATGTAGTATGATTATTCCTTTACATCTTTATCTACTGATGAGGTGGTTATTTTTCTAGTATAAAAAGTATATCTGACTTCCAATCAGAAGGTCTAATTTCTTAGGAAAAATAATCTTTACTATTCTTATTATTTTAACGATTACACTCTCTCTAGCCTGCATTATCATGATATTAACAACTTTTTTAGCAAAAAAAACAATCTTAGATCGAGAAAAAAATTCTCCATATGAGTGTGGATTTAACCCTAAAGAATCTGCCCGCATTCCATTTTCATTACGATTTTTCTTCATTGCAATTATTTTTTTAATTTTTGATGTAGAAATCACTTTACTTCTCCCTATAGCTTCAACAATTACTTTAACAAATAATTTATGCTGACTATTTACAAGAGTAACTTTCCTTCTTATTCTCTTACTGGGACTTTACTATGAGTGGTCTCAAAAAGCCTTAGAATGATTTTAACTAATAAATTTTAAATTTCTACTTTCTAATCTCCTTGGTAGAAACCAAAATAGAGGTATATCACTGTTAATGATAAAATTGAATGTTATTTCCTTCCAAGGGGGTATTATGACAAGATATAAAGCTTCTAACTTTTTTTCAAGCGGTTAAATTCCGTTTATACTCCTGTTTTTATGGTGTAATTAACACGTTGTATTTTCGTTACAAAACTGAAATTCTTTTTCTAAAAACTTTATCACTCTTATAATAATCTTATAAATTTTATCTATTATTTATTTTAATAATTATAAGTATAGCTTCTAGTTTTAATAGTTTAAATTTTAAAACCCTGGTCTTGTAAACCAGAAATGAAACAAATTTCTTAAAACTTCAGAATAATACTACTATTTAAAGTTTACTTATCTGATATTTTAATTTTAACTTTACCCCTATTAATCACTTTTTCTATTTTATTTAGACAACTTCAACATCCATTAGCCATAGGTCTTTTATTATTAATTCAAACCTTACTTATTTCTGTTACAGCAGGTTTATCTATATATTCATTTTGAGTTTCATATATTTTATTTTTAATTTTTTTGGGAGGAATATTAATTTTATTTATTTATATTGCTTCTCTAGCTTCTAATGAAATATTTTATTTTAAATTTTATTTATCTATTTTTTTTAGAATCATATTCCTACTTTCCCTATTAATAGTTTTGGTTGACCCTATAATTAGATTTTCACCAAATGCTCTTTCCAATTCAAATTTTGATTTTTCTATATCAACCCCTATAACTATTAATTGAATTTATAATTCTACCTCTATAGTATTTACTATTTTTATTATCTCCTACTTATTTTTAATACTTTTTGTAATTATAAAAATTATAAACCTATCTAAAGGACCATTACGTTTAAATTTCTAATGACAATACCTATACGAAAAAGGCATCCTTTATTTAAAATTGCTAATAATGCTCTAGTAGATATACCTCTTCCTAGAAATATTTCCACATTTTGAAATTTTGGATCTCTCCTAGGATTATGCTTAGTTATACAAATTGTTACCGGCCTATTTTTAGCCATACATTATACAGCAGATGTAAATCTAGCTTTCTCTAGAGTAGTACATATTTGCCGAGACGTAAATTACGGATGACTTTTACGAACTATTCATGCTAATGGAGCTTCTTTCTTTTTTATCTGCCTCTACATTCATATTGGCCGAGGTATTTATTTTAGATCTTACATAAATCTCCATACATGAATAGTAGGTGTTATCATTCTATTTATAATTATAGCAACTGCTTTTTTAGGTTATGTCTTACCATGAGGACAAATATCATTCTGAGGTGCTACAGTAATTACAAACTTATTCTCTGCAATTCCATTTATTGGCACTGATCTTGTCCAATGGATCTGAGGAGGATTTTCTGTAGATAATGCCACATTAACTCGATTTTTTTCTTTTCATTTTATTTTACCATTGGTTGCAGCAGCTTTTACAATGATTCATATTATATTCCTTCATCAAGCAGGAGCAAATAATCCGTTAGGAATTTCGAGAAATTTAGATAAAGTTCCATTTCATCCATATTTTACGTTTAAAGATATTACCGGATTTTTAGTCATACTTACTTTAATTTTTTTATTAACGCTACTTGCCCCTTACTTTTTAAGTGACCCTGATAATTTCATTCCAGCTAACCCACTAGTAACACCACCTCACATTCAACCAGAATGATACTTCTTATTTGCCTATGCAATTCTCCAATCTATTCCTAATAAACTAGGAGGTGTAATTGCTTTAGTAGCCTCAGTTGCAATTTTAATAATTCTACCTTTTACTCACACATCAAAATTTCAAAGTCTAGCCTTCTATCCCTTAAACCAAATTTTATTTTGAATATTTATTGTTATCATCACACTACTAACATGAATCGGTGCCCGTCCTGTCGAAGACCCTTACATTATTACCGGAAAAATTTTAACAATTTTATATTTCTCTTTTTATGTTCTAAACCCCTTATTATTAATCTGATGGGATAATATATTAAAATAATTATTTAGTTTAAAAAAAATAAATGTTTTGAAAACATTAGATAAGAAATTCTTAATAATTGTCACTATAATTTAGTTTCTTTGTAATAGTAAAATTTACCTTCCATATCGTAAGTTTCCCTAAACTTGCAATTACTATTATAATTATAATATCACTTTCTATTATATTATTTTATATTTTTACTACAAAAAAATTAGAACCTATAAGTTATAGTATACTTATAAATCTTTATTCTTTTTACTTTTAAAGATCAGTTGCATTACCCTTTTTAAAATCTTTCTTTTTCTTTTTTCTCTGCTACTACTATTTAATAAATACTATAGTACTTCTACTTAAAGTAAACCTTACATCTTTAGTGCCACAGACTAATATTTTTCTTAAACTATTTAAGTCATTTACAGATAAACTATCTCTTTTGCAGCTTCAATGTAATATTCTTCATAAATTATATAAATTAAAAGCTAAAAAAATAAAATAATATAACTACAACTCTAATAATAAATATCCTTATAAAAACTTTAATTCTATTTAATTGAGATAAATTTAAGACTATAAATAATTTTGTACCTAAATAATACAACCCTTGACCACGTAGAGCTTCATATCATCCTTTATCCATAACTTTTTCCCTCAAAGACCCTGTAATTAAATTTACTTCTCTAATTTTCTTAGTTCTTAAAAAAGGCATAAACCACATAGAACCAAATAATCTAACTAACCTGTAGTTTTTCAATCTTTTCAATTTATATCTCACATTTAATAAATTCAATATATACCCAATAAATATCCCTAACACTAACCACTATAACTAACCTTTTTATTAAAACTCTCATACAAATTATATAAGGCTCAGGAAATAAACATCAAGACAAAGCAGCACCCATAACAACAGCTCTTATCCCCAATAAAGTCATTGAATTAGTTATAATTTTATCTTCATCACTAATATTTCTTAAGGACCTTAAATTAAATCTACCCCTTAACCTATAATAAATTAAATATCTCGTATAACTTACAGTTAGCCCAGTAGCTACAACATACAAAAATAAAGCAATAAAATTAATTCATCTTAAAAAAGCTACTTCTAAAAGTAAATCCTTAGAATAAAAACCAGCCAAAAAAGGAAATCCACATAAAGCTAAATTTGCTACAGTTATATAAGCTACTCTTAAAGGTATAAACTTTACCAGACACCCTATAAAACGAATATCTTGATAACCTCTCACCCTATGAATTATTACCCCTGCACATATAAATAGCAAAGCTTTAAATAAAGCATGAGTTAATAAATGAAAAAAAGAAAGTCTACAATAGCCTAAAGCTAAAATTCTAAGTATGACTCCTAATTGTCTTAAAGTAGACAAAGCAATAATTTTTTTCAAATCATATTCAAAATTAGCACCAAGACCAGCTATAAATATTGTTAAACAAGAAATAATTAATAAAACTCTTTGCACCTCAGAACCCTCTAAAGCATAACTAAAACGAATCATTAAATAAACTCCAGCTGTAACAAGCGTTGATGAATGAACTAAAGCAGAAACAGGAGTAGGTGCTGCCATGGCAGCAGGCAACCAAGCAGAAAATGGAATCTGTGCTCTTTTAGTTATTGCAGCTAATATAACCAACCCTTTAAGCAAAATTCACTCTCTATCTAATATATAATATCCATAATAAATAAAACTTCAACTGCCTAAATTAATTATAAGCCCAATTCTTAATAAAATAGCAACATCCCCCACTCGATTTGATAAGATTGTTAATATTCCCGCATTTGCTGACTTCTCATTTTGATAAAAAATTACAAGTGCATAAGACACTAAACCCAATCCATCTCAACCTAATAAAATTCTAATTATATTAGGTCTTAATACCATTATAGCCATAGAAAAAACAAATGCTAACACAAGATACATAAATCGATTAAAATTTTTATCTCCTGCCATGTACCTCCCACTATAATATATAACTCTTCTTGAAATTAATAAAACAAAGGACAAAAATAATATAGAAATTCAATCAATTACTACTACAAATACAATTATTAATGAATTTAAACTTATTATTTCCCACTCAATAACTCAAGATATTCCTGTAAAAACCCTTTTAATAAATATAATCCCACAAACTATTGAACCTAATATCAAAAATAATATTCTAGTTACATGTATATAAATTTTTCAAACCATTATCTTTCTTCCAACCTTAAGTTTTCTTTACAGATATAAAATCCCCCTGATTAACCTTAAATTTAAAATAAGACCATTTAAAGGAAATCAATGTAAAAATAATACTAAATACTCACGTACCTCACCTGACCTACATGAATATAAACCCCTAAAACAAACACCATGTTGTCTTAAGCTATATATATATAAAGTATACCTGGCCCTAAAAAAAGAAAGGAATATTAACCCAAATATAGTAAGTTTTCTCCACCTTATTATTCTTATAATTAATCTAATTTCACCGAATAAATTTAAAGTAGGAGGAGCTGCTATATTTCCAACCCTTAATAAAAATCACCATAATCCTATTCTAGGTATAAACCCTAATAGCCCCTTTCTAATTAACAATCTACGCCTTCCCACACGCTCATAAACTATATTAGCCAAACAAAAAAGACCAGAAGAACATAATCCATGGCCTACCATAACAACAATTGCGCCTATTAACCCCCATCATCTAAAAATTATTAGACCACATAAAACTAAACTTATATGAACAACAGAGGAGTAAGCAATTAAAGACTTAATATCTACCTGCCGTAAACAAACTAAACTAATTAAAATTCCACCAATTAATCTTACCCTCACCCATAATCAAGAAAACTTTAACCTAATTTTTTGAAAAATAATTAAAACTCGAATTAAACCATAACCTCCTAATTTTAATAAAACTCCAGCTAAAATCATTGAACCCGCAACTGGAGCTTCAACATGAGCTTTAGGTAATCATAAATGAAATATATATATAGGTAATTTAACTAAAAAAGCTATAATTCTCCTAAAATACCAAATTATACACCTATAATCATTTAAAAAAATTGGCCCACTTATTATAATAACCAACCTCCTCTCCTTCCTATAAAGATATAATAAAGACCCTAAAAGAGGTAATGACAAAGCCAATGTATAAAACAATATATAAATTCCTGCTTGAATTCGTTCAGGCTGATAACCCCACCCCAAAATTAAAATTAAAGTAGGAATTAAAGAAACTTCAAATCTAATATAAAACAATAGATAACTTAATGACCTAAAAGTAATAAAAAACCTAAGTAATAAGATTAAATTTACAAGAATAAACATAGAGTAATAATTTCCATTAAATTTAACTTTTTCTCTCGAAATAAAAACTAAAAATATAATTCAAATACTTAAATAAATTATTAAATACCTTAAATAATCTATTCCTAAACCAAATCCTAAATTATATATATATATATTATGAAATCTACTTAAACCCACTAAACATCTTATCACACCTAAAGATAACTGGCACAAACTTCAATTTTTCTTAAATTTTATCAATAGTACTAATGGTAAAAAAAATTTTAACATTCTAATACATTAAATCTTTTAAAATAATCATTTCCATGCCTACGAACAATGTAAATTAATAAAGATAGCCCAAGCACACCTTCACAAACAACTAATGTTAAAAAAAATAAACCTAAATAAATTTCTCTCCCAATACCAAGTGATTGTACACTTATTAACCAAAAAATACCTAATATTATAAATTCTAACCTTAATAAAGTATTTAATAAATGCTTATGATAAGAAACAAATCTTCATAAACCACTAAAAATTATAAATCTTGCTCCAATAATACTTAAAATACTAAAATTTATCATTAATTTACACTCTATTCTCATAAACCTTAATCAGAGAAAAAGAAACTTCTTTAACTTTAACTCCCAAAGCTAATATTTTATTTAAACTATTCCCTGAATACACCTTAATTATATAAATCTCTAACCTGTAACACAATTATAATAATATTAATTCTCAAACATTACATCCATTTATTTAAACTAAATTAAAACAAATCATTTTAAACCCTAAAAAAAAAATTAAATAATTAATTGACAAAGGAAGGTATCTTTTTCAAGCTAAAGATATAAGCTTATCATAACGTAATCGAGGAAGAGTCCCACGAACTCAAATAAAAATAAAAGCCATTAAAACACTTTTTAAATAAAATAATATTCTACAAGGATTTCCACCCAAAAACAAAATTACAAATAAAACACTTATAAACAAAATACTTGCATACTCAGCTATAAAAATCAAAGCAAACCCACCAGCACCATACTCAGTATTAAACCCGGAAACTAATTCCGACTCACCTTCAGTAAAATCAAAAGGAGTTCGATTAGTTTCAGCTAAACAAGAACTAAACCATACTAATCTTAAAGGGAAAGCGATTATAATAAATCAAAAATAACTCTGATACTCGTTAAATAATTCTAAATTAAACCCCCCAACTAGCAACACAAAGGACAATAAAATTAAAGCTAACCTTACCTCATAAGAAGTTGTTTGAGCAACAGTTCGCATTCTTCCTAAAAGTGAATATTTACAATTTGAGGACCAACCTGCTACTATTGTTGGATATACTCCAGTTCTCAAACAACACAAATAAAATAAAATACTAAACCTAATTCTTATTAAACCAATCTCATAAGGTATAACTACCCATACTAAAAGTGAAATAAATAATCTAAATACAGGACATATATAATAAACTAAAAAATTTGATATTGTTAAAGTAATTTGCTCCTTAGTGAACAATTTTACAGCATCTGAAAATGGTTGTAAAATACCCAAATACCCCACCTTATTAGGTCCCTTTCGAATTTGAATATACCCTAATACTTTACGCTCCAATAATGTAACAAAAGCAACTCCTACTAACACACACACATTTAAAACTAAAAAACTAATAATTTCTACACTCATTAAAACCACAAAATAATTAGAATCCCAACTACTTAACTGCCTATAGAATTACTCTATTTTTCTAGATCCTAAATCTAGTACATATTATCTGCCAAGACCGTTTACCACCTAAAAAATAATTTTAATTATTAAATCCTTTCGTACTAAAATAACTTTTAATTTATTAAAAGATAGAAACCAACCTGGCTCACGCCGGTCTGAACTCAAATCATGTAAAAATTTAAAGGTCGAACAGACCTTCTTTTATAACTTCTGCAATTATAAAGATATTTTAATTCAACATCGAGGTCGCAAACTCTTTTCTCGATAAGTACTCTCAAAAAAAAATAACGCTGTTATCCCTAAAGTAACTTAAACTTTAAATCTTTAACTAGGATCTTTTAACTTTTATACCTATATTGGAATTTTATTCAAGCAGTTAATAGTCATTTTACTTATGTCGCCCCAACAAAATATATTAAATTAATTTACCTTTATTATAATAAAATTTAGTTAACTAATTCTTTATATCAAGCTTTATAGTGTCTTATCGTCCCTTTAATTTATTTAGACATTTTCATCTAAAAGTTAAATTCAATTTCTCTTATAAAGACAGTTTTTCCCTTGTCCAACCATTCATACAAGATTTCAATTAAAAAACAAACGATTATGCTACCTTTGCACAGTCAAAATACTGCGGCTCTTAAACTTTTATCAGTGAGCAGGCTATACTCTTTATACCTTCAAACAGAGATGTTTTTGATAAACAAGCAGAGAAAATATTTGCCGAGTTCCTTTATCTTACTAAAATAACTACTAAATAAACAATAATATTTTAAAATACTACTTAATATTAAATTTCTACTAATAAAATCACTATATCTTACTTTTTCTTATTAAAATTAATTTTTTAGTACTAATAAAAGTTAAAATAAATTCTATTATCTAATACATTTAGTTAAAACACTTTATCAATATAACTACTTTAAAGCCTAATTAAAATATTTTATAGTTATTTAACTCTTTTTTATTTATTATAAGAAGCTTATCCCTCCTACTATTAAATTTTATACTATTTTCCTATATAAAAACTTAATTAAATTAATTTCCTAAAAAACTAGATATTATAGATCTCGACTAACTTTTCATCTTTAATTCTATATTTAAAATTTATTTTACACAAAAATTTTTTATAAAATTAACTGTATCTATTTCGAGATATTTATAATAATTAAATAATATAAATTTTCTTTGATACACAAAATACAATTATTAAAAATTACTATACAAAATCTTAAATACTTTCCTTCACAGTACTTTTCTCTATAGTTTAAAATAAATTTTATTAAAAATTACTTATCTAAAATCATTAAAATTATTTTTCCTTCAATATTAAATTACAAAAAAAAATTAACAAGTAATTAATTCAAAGTAAACTGACTTGCACAATTATTTTTTCAACGTAAGTGAAATGCTACCTATTTAGCTATACTTTGTAATTCTAGGTACACTTTCCAGTACACCTACTATGTTACGACTTATTTCAATTATAATGAAAGCGACGGGCGATATGTACATAATTTAGAGCCTATATCTTTAAAGCTTATTAAACTTATAATACAATCAAATCCTCCTTCATAATAAAATTTAATTTATTAATTCATATAAATTAATTTATTGTAATTCATTTTACCTTATCTATAAACTGCACCATGATCTAATTTATTTATTAAAAACAATTTTAGTAAATTCTATCCTTAAAGATTAACTAATAATGATGGTATACAAACTAATTAAAATAAGTAAGATATTACGTGTTTTATCGATTAAAAAACAAATTCCTCTGAAAAGACTAAATTACCGCCAAATTTTTTAATTTTTAAGTATATATCTACTACTAATCTAGTGTACAAATTCTCTTTTAAATAATAGGGTATCTAATCCTAGTTTATAATTAAACTTTTTTAGCTTCAATTTCTATTTATTATCTATATAAAGTAACAACCAAATTTCACTGCTTATTACCAATAACTTACTAAAATATTCATCTAACTAACACACTAATAAATTTTACTTAACCTTAAAGTCTAACCGCGAATGCTGGCACAAATATTTATCAGATTTTTATTACTACTACTAACTCACATTTTCATGCATATAAGTTATAATACTTCATGCTGAGAATAAATAGTTCAAAATTATAATTTCCTTATAATAAATTTTATATAAAATAAAATTTTATTCCACACAATTATTTTCATACAAATTTAGCAGTAACATAAAATTTTAAGCCAAAATCAAACATTTAAAAAAACTATTGAAACTATTATTAATCATTTACAAATTGATATATATATAGTAAAAAAAAGAAAAAAATATTATATATATATTATAATTAATATAGGTATATAATCCTATAATACTTATATAATATATAATTAACTATAGTATATAATCCTAAACACATTATATGACTAATTACTATATCATCAAAAGAAGATATATATTAATTTTTAGTATATCTTTGAATTAAAAAAAATATAGAAAAGAACACTTATTAATATAACAATATAGTGATATACAGATATAAACAAAAAACTAAACATAAAAAAGATCGTGAACTGAAAGATAATTCCATTGGCCTTGAGTCTTTATTTTCCTCCTGGAATAAGATCTCAAGGCCAATGGAATTATTTTAATATAAGAGGGGGCATACTTCTTATATTACTATATTTTAATATATACCAATTCTATATCACTTAACTACAATTATATATATTCTCTTAATATATACATTTAATTAAATGTATATATATATATATATATAGATACATATATCCTTAATTTAACTTTATTACTTTCATAATTAACATAATCTTTTCTATTATATCTATACGTAATGGAATCACACCATTCCTTAAAAGATCAAACCTTTTTATGCTTTTTACATCAACGAATAACAATAAAAGATAAGCTAAACTTAAGCTAATGGGCTCATACCCCGTAAATGAAAGTAAACTCTTTCTCTTTTTAATGGCTTTTCCTTTTTCCTACTCCCTCTTCTTTTTTACATTAAATTTAGGAGTAATTATTACTATCTCTTCTTCTTCTTGATTTGGAGCTTGAGTTGGATTAGAATTAAATATAATATCCTTTATTCCTTTAATCGCACTAAAAATAAATTCTAATTTTTCTGAAGCTAGACTTAAGTATTTTCTTATTCAGGCTTTAGGATCAGCTTTACTTATTTCTTCCAGTTTTCTTTCCTTTGTTTTACCCCTCTCTAGATATATTTTAATTCTCTTAGCTCTTCTTTTAAAACTTGCCAGAGCTCCTTTCCATTTCTGATTCCCCCAAGTTATTAGTGGACTAATATGATTTCAAATTCTATTACTTTCTACAGTTCAAAAATTAGCACCTATAATTTTAATCTCTTATCTTATACTCTCTGATTTTCTAATTAAACTCACTATCTTCTCTGCTATTTTATCAGCCCTAGTAGGAGCTCTAGGTGGGTTAAATCTTCTTTTCTTACCTAAAATTATTGCCTTTTCTTCAATTAACCATATATCCTGAATATTAATTGCAATTACAATTAGAGATATATTTTGACTTATTTATTTCGTTTTTTATTTTTTAATTCTTCTTTCTATTACATCTTTATTTCAAACACTACAAAACTTTACTTTATCTGAATCTATTAAGACAAGTCAAAAAAACTCTTTTCTAAGAATTTTAATTACATTAAACTTTTTTTCTTTAGGAGGATTACCACCATTTACAGGATTTCTTCCTAAGTGAATAATTATTCAAATTATAATAAACTTAAATTTATTTATTCCATTATTTTTTTTATTATTATCAGCCCTAGTAACTTTATATTATTACCTACGAATTATAATTCCGTTTCTTCTTCTATCCAACTCTACTATAACATTTAATTTTAAATCCAAACCTCCTATACTAAAATCTTTATCGCTCTTTCTAAAAATATCATTTAATTTCTTAGGAATAATTTTTCCCCTTTACTTTATTTTCATTTAAAACTAAGCCCTAGTGTTTATCACATCTTTAAACTTGCAATTTAATATTATTTTTATACTATAGAGCTTATAATAAAGGAGATTTACTCGTTAATAGATTTACAATCTACCGCCTACACTCAGCCACTTTATTTTAATTTTTAAATTAGGGTCTGTAATTTTTTTAAACTTATCTAAAAGTAATAAAATGTTATTTTATAATAAAAAAAATATAAAAGGTAAATTTAAGAAATAAATTTTTTTATAAAGCTATAGTCTATGCTTAAGATATGTAAGTTGCATTTACAAGATGTTATAAAACTAGTTTTATAAATTAGAAAGCGAATAATTGCATTTAGTTTCGACCTAAATTTTAAACGTTTAGTCTTCTAATTTTTATTCTTAAATTTACCTTTTATATTTTATTATTATAAAATAACGTTTTATTACTTTTAGATAAGTAAAAAATTACAGACTCCAATTTCAAAACATAATATAGTGCCTGATTAATGGATAGCTTTGATAGAGCTAATCATGTATGTATAATACCTATATTACTCCCTTTCAGAACTTTACGTTATTTAAACTAAAAGCCTTCAAAGCTTTAAAAAAAAGTTAACTCTTAAGTTCTATAA